GGAAAAAAGATGATTTTAGATTTATTTTAGACTTAATTTAATTGGAATTTTAAAGAGCCCGACCCAAACGGAAAGGAATTGAGAAATTAAACTTAAAATTAGGGAGTTTCGTATTTTGTATCGAATACAAAAAAAGTAATTCATTTTTTCATTTTATAGTATTATTATGATATTACGTATTCCAATTCGATTGGATATCAGAAAAATAAATGGATTCGGGATTTGATCTATTCGCTGAGATAAAGACATAATAATCAGAAACAATATAAAGTTCATTTTTTTTTTTAGTACTTAACTCTTTCTTTTGTGGATTTCTTTGTTCCAAAATTGAAGTGCGTAATGCGTAAGTGGGCTTGTAGTTCTTAAATCCATGCCGCTATAGCTATCTATTCATACATCGCTCTCCTTTATTGCATACTTCTGTTCGGGACAACACATGTCTTACTGTATTTCGATTTTCTCTTCAATCTAATCAATCTAAATTGCAGTACGACAATTTTCCGCAAATTCCCTATAAACAAAACAGGCATCATACACGGATAATATACCTATAAGCTAACTGTGTAACACAACGGGGTTTACATATACTTATAATTGACGTCAGAATTGGTTATAATTGAAATAATTTAATTGAAAGTGAGAAGGDTTTTTTTTTTTTTTCAATAAAAAAATCAAGACTGATTAGTTATGTATCAATTTTTATTTTCTGATATAATTTTTCATTAGGAAATCTCAATTTGAGATTTAAATCCAAGAGCCGTGTTCATGAATTTTCAGTCAATAGTTAACGGTTCCAATTTTTTCTGAATTTTTTCTTTTGTGACTGAAAATTCACATTTTTGTTTTCAACAGATCAATAGAACAGAGAGGGATTTACATATTGGGTGCTTTGAAATACTATAAAATCAATTGAAGGGACGTGCCTGCCCCCCAAAAAAAGGAAAAGGAAAGGGGAAGGGGAATATTTTCATGGATTTGGTATCGTTTTGGCGGCATGGCCGAGCGGTAAGGTGGGGGACTGCAAATCCTTTTTCCCCAGTTCAAATCTGGGTGTCGCCTGATCAACAAAAGACAAGACTCGAAATCCCTTATTCTTGCTTTGCAGGTATAACTCGCCTACTTTTCCCAGCAAAACAAAAATACGCGTAGGAAAAAGGATCTTGAGACTTTATTGATTCGAAACAGCTGGGGTTACGTTCTTTAACGTGCTGCGAATCCTTCCATTTAGGATTCAAGGAAAGATTCTAGTGTAGTGGAAGGGCTATCATATCAAATCAAGAGTTACCGGCCTTTTCCATTACTAATGGCGTATCCACGGACCGGGTCTTGAATTCGATTCGATGAAAAATTGGCTTTTTTCGTTTCTAATGAAGGACAACAAAAAAAGAATAGGTCTTAGTATTCCTACATATACATATTAGTAGTATTTCCTTCGATCCTTTCAAAGAAAGCGTAACTGCAGTTTAATGTTTCCTGGTTTTTCTAGAAATCATATAAGAACTTATTATAAGGGGGTTGATTGGAGTCTTTCATCAAGGGTGTTGAGTCAGAATCTCCTTTTGACTCTGCACCCGTGATTCTACTATTATTAATAAACAATAATGGAAAAATTCCTTGATATTCAGAGAGATAGGGGACATAATTCACATGGATATAGTAAGTCTCGCTTGGGCTGCGTTAATGGTAGTCTTTACATTTTCCCTTTCACTTGTAATATGGGGAAGGAGTGGGCTCTAGAGATACTACGAATTTAGTTGGGAAATCAAACTCTAGATAGATTTTTTATAGATCGTTATGTAAAGTTTTTAATTATTTTCTAATTTTATATATTCAATTTATGAATTTAATTCAATTTCGAATGAATATTGAATTCAAATTCAATTAATAAAGATATCCTCATTTGGCAATTCTATCGGCTTGTATTCTGGTGGCGTAATTGGATTCTATTCATATTCTAAATAATCCTTTTTCACAATCCAAATCAAACAAATATTTCAGGAATTTATATATTCCGATTTTGAAATGAAAGGAAGGGGGATATCGATGGGATAACCCTTTTCGAAATCCGAAAAAATTACCATAGAACTCCTTGGATTATCTGTCAACCGCTCAATCAATTACTTCTTCGAAATGCTAAAAAAAAAGATTACTAGTTTCTATTTTTTTATTAATATTAACTTGATTTTCTTTTAGAAATATATGCCAAATATTGTTTTTACTTCATTGATTTGATTCTTTTTTGAATGGATACTTGAGATTCATATTGAAAATAATCAGAAATTTAGAAATTAGAAAATCATAAGAGTTTCTTTTCCATTATTTCAGATTGATTGGAATCAACAAAAATCAAATAGATAAAGGAAAGAAATAGATGAAGCAAAGAAAAAAAAATGGGGATACTGTGTACATTTTATCTATTTAATTGATATTAACGTGTATGAAGATACATATACATATTGTGTTTCTATATTGATCTCGATTCCGTTTGTATAGATTACAATAATAAAAATAGATAGTATGTCCGAAAGATTCATTTATGAATCTTTCGGATATACTATCGGATCTCATAGGCTACTACTGATTCTAGTTTGTTCATTTGATTTAAAATGGGAAATTTTATTTTTTTAGTTCTTAAATCATTGCTAAGAACTACGAAATCGAGTTTCATTCAAATTAATCACCTTGACTAACAGTTTTTACGTATATTATAAGCAAAAAAGCAGTAGGAACTAGAATGAACAGTGCAGTAGCAATAAATGCGAGAATATTTACTTCCATAATACCATCGTTTCGTTTTTTTTTTTACTTCGCAATAACTCCGGATTTAATCCCATAGAGATGATAAATCTTTCGCTTGTAACTTGTAAATTCAATGTGATCGATTAGATTTCGATGATATTGAATCGATCAATATCATGAATAACAATATCCGAGCTATCAAGTCGACTCATCGTCGAGAATTCAATAGTATAACATAGGCGGATCTTTTATCCACATATCAATAGAACTTTCGATTCTTGATTCACTCAAAAGAATTCCTTGCCTTTAATTTAATACTTTATTAATACTTTATTTTGATTTATCATTCTTTTCCACCCTGTCTTTTCGATAACCTACCGCCTTTCTTTCTCTTGTACAACGATCTAACCGCCTTCCACTTCCATTGTTTCCAAAGAGTTTACAAATAAACCCAAACGAACAGTCGAAATAAAATAAAAAAAAAAAAGAAAGGGAAGCAGTTAACTTCTAAACTCCCTTTTTTAACGATCTACTTTTCTCGGAAAACAAAGAAAAAAATACCATTCCCATTGGGAATGAAACTCTACCCTTTAATACCAATACCCAGTTTAACAGAAAATGGAGAGACATATTGATGTTTTTTTTATTGGATTTGGATACGTCGGGACTGACGGGGCTCGAACCCGCAGCTTCCGCCTTGACAGGGCGGTGCTCTGACCAATTGAACTACAATCCCGGAGAAATAAAATGTACAACATCCATGTTCTTATAATTTTATTCAAACCCTTTCTCTTTAGATTTCTTTAGATTAAAAGCGCCCTGTTGTAACAGAGACGTGAGTGATATCCACATCAATATACACTTTAGTGAAAGCTGCACGCATCGCTTATTTTTAGCAACCCTTTCGTTATTTCCAAATCGGTTGAGAATCCGTTTTGCAACGAAAAAAGAGTATTTTTGTCTTTCTAGTTTATTCTTTCTCATTAGACTTCCATACTTAATAATCCTGATATGAATCTAGATCGTTAGCAAGATCAGAATTCGAATTTATGGGACGAAATAAATGGAATAGAACAAAGAAAAAAAAAAAAAATAAATAGCGGTGGGGATATACCAGAAAATTTGACTTTTTGGATTCTTTCGTATCCGCCATTTCTGGAAAACAAAGGATGTTATATCGGTGAATCCACGAATTTTTGGGCCGAGCTGGATTTGAACCAGCGTAGACATATTGCCAACGAATTTACAGTCCGTCCCCATTAACCGCTCGGGCATCGACCCAGGAAGAACCAATTGAGTCTTATTGATAATCCACGATCAACTTCCTTTCATAGTACCCTACCCCCAGGGGAAGTCGAATCCCCGCCGCCTCCTTGAAAGAGAGATGTCCTGAACCACTAGACGATGGGGGCATACTTGCCCGAACGCCAGCATACTATGCTCATAGTATGAGTATGCACAGTTTTTTGAAATTGTCAATATAATGGAATCATATGATTAGATCCAAAGGATCTTTATGTCTTTTCTGATCCCATACCATAGCAATTTTTGATTCATATTCGTCATTTCTATTCAAAAATTACTCATTCTAATATGCATTCTATTCTAGAAAATTGATATTAAAAAGCAGAGAATAATAAAACTTTTTTCGGAAGTTATTGGTTTGGCATAAAAGAAGATTAAACTTCATTTCTTCCACTTTCATTCATTGATTCACTTCTTGTTAAGATGAGAGAGGCGTATCTCTATATCACACTAAGCCAGGAAATTAACAACTGAGAAATCTGAAAATTTTAGAGTTGGGATCCACGGATTATCAAAATTGTTTTCTCTCTAAAAATTTGGTTCCGAGGACAAACCAAATCCCCTCATCACATGCTTCAATGAAATATCTTGGATCCACGTCGAATTGGCAAGTACATCATGTATCAATCAAATGAATTTCGTTTCGTTCTGATGGGATCAGGTCAATTCAAGCCAATTCCATTAGGGTTGGTTTTGAACCAATTCATTTTGTTGATATTTATCAAATCCAATATCAATAAACCAAAATTACTTTATACTTATATTCCATAAGTAAATCCAAATTCTCGTTCCCGAAGGGGTCGCTAACCACTATAAGTCTACTGGCTATACTTAATAATATATATATAGATAGATATATATAGATAGATCGATCTACCTTATGCGCCTACTGACTCATTCAGTAATTGAATCAAAGGGCCCTTTTAACTCAGTGGTAGAGTAACGCCATGGTAAGG